TACTTAAGTATATATACATAAGTCCATGCAGTACCTTCATAGTGGCTAGTGGCTTATTCTTGAATAATAATATAATAAAAAATTGATTTATCTAGCAAGTCTAGTAATGAATTGTTTCAAAACCGATCAAACATAAATTCGTTTGATTGATACATGTACACCTATCAATTCAACATAGATATAGATTCAAGAAATTTAATCGAATAATGTGATGAATAGATTCTACTTGTCCCCGAACGAACTTATTATAGGAATAGATAGAAAAATTTTTCGAGAACTTCTTGATCCCTCTTCTCTTTTTTTTTGTTTCTTAATTTCGGTAGTGGGAGCCCCCTTTTCTTTTTATTTTCTGACGCACCAACCACTCCCCGAAAGAATCCTACCTTCCATATTATTTCTACACTATATATATTTTTTTTATTAATATGAATTCATAGCCCTTAATTATTAATATATTCTTTAATTCTTTAAATTATTAATAAAATAGAATACTGTTTTCATATATATTTTATATATTCTATATGTATATAGAATAGCGAATCAAATGAATGATTTCAAAAATGAATTATGAATCAAAAATTTGTATGAAATTTTCATTTTCAATGATGAAAACGGAAAGATGATGGATGTACTTATTGAATCTGTCGACTTTATTGACAATATTAAGAACCTATTCTTACAATGAGCAACGATGGAGGACGTGTTGAGTAAATATGCCCCCATCGTCTAGTGGTTTAGGACATCTCTCTTTCAAGGAGGCAACGGGGATTCGACTTCCCCTGGGGGTAGGGTACTACACTACAAAGGGAAGTTTTTTATATCATGTATTACCAATAAACCCCAATAGGCTCTTCTTGGGTTTGGGTCGATGCCCGAGCGGTTAATGGGGACGGACTGTAAATTCGTTGGCAATATGTCTACGCTGGTTCAAATCCAGCTCGGCCCAACAATTCTCCAATATACCCCGAGATGATATAACCCCCCTGTCCTTCAGAAATACCCGATACGGAGGAATAAGAATAAAAAAGAATCCAAATTTCTGCTAGATCCCTTCTTCTTATTTCCCTGGGATTGTAGTTCAATTGGTCAGAGCACCGCCCTGTCAAGGCGGAAGCTGCGGGTTCGAGCCCCGTCAATCCCGACAGATTCAATAAGTACATCCATCATCTTTCTGTTTTGTGTCAACAAGGAAACAGGAATAAAAATTTCATTCCCGAGGCGGTTATTTTTTCTTTCCCTTTTCGTTTCGGCATTCTCATCACTCAAACAAAAAAAATAGGGGAATTTTAGTTAATTCAACTAGTACTGGTTGGTAGTAGAAAGACATATGTAGGTTGGTATAATTGCTGGGAGCACGGTAGTAAGTATTCCAAGAGATAATGAATCCGCTTTTTCGATGGAATAGAGGACTCTATGTTTACCAAGCGCACATACAAAAACGGAATTCCTTTTTTGTACAATACAAAATGAATTTAACAGAATTCCCCTGATAGAATACTTTCCAACTTAAAAAGTATCCCCCTCTGACTCCGGTTTTGTTTGTGTAACCTCAATTTCTAATGTGAAGTTTAAAAAATATCTTTGATTCAAAAGTAATTTTTGATTGGATCGGGAATCCTATTTTGGAGTCAGTATGGATAAAAGATCTTCCTATGTTATACTATTCAATTCGCGACGACGAATTTATTTGATAGCTCAGATATTGTTATTCATGATATTGATCCGATTCAAGATCATTGAGAGAGAATTAATTCATTGAATTTACAGACGAAAGATTTATCATCTCTATGGGATTAAATCCCGAGTTATTGTGAAGTAAAAAAAAGATGAGATTATGGAAGTAAATATTCTTGCATTTATTGCTACTGCACTGTTCATTCTAGTTCCTACTGCTTTTCTGCTTATCATTTATGTAAAAACAGAAAGTCAAAAAAAGGATTAATTTATTTGAATGAAACTAGACTTCTGAGTTCTTATCAAAGATTGAATAAAAAAAGGAAAATTTTTCCAATTTGGCGTCTTAAATGAAATGAGCGGACTAGAATCAACAGTATTCTATCAGATCCGATACTATAGTATAGTAAGAAAGAAATAGATATTTCTTTCTTACCATATCTATTATTTTTAGTGTAGTGTATAAAGTTGTACTTTCTAATTAAAGACAGGGACTTCGTGTCGATCAATCTACAATATTATCTTGATATATGTAATGTAAATATCAAGATAATTCAAGATAATATATGGAATTTACATAGAACCAATTCTATTTTTTTTTTTTTATACTTTGATCCATATTAAAAAATTGTCTTGTCTTACTTTCTAGTTCTAATTTATAGATTTTATTATTATTTGCAATCTGAGTCTCGTGATCTATCGAAAGAATCAACGAAGGAAAAAGCGTTAGCGGCATCTATTAAAGAGCCGTAATATTTTTTCTAGCATTCCTACTGGCTTGATCCGTTGACAGGAGTTCTATGGGCACTTCTTCGGATTTTAAAAG